TTTATTTTATATAATTTAGAGGTTAAAATCATGTTAAATATTAAAATCATCTTCGGTATATTCAATGTTAGTGGGTACGTTTTAAATATATAATGTTTTTTTTAAATAAAATTTGGAATAATTATATGAAAAAAGTTTTTATTTAAAAAGGTAATGAAATTACTGGTTTTTAAATATTTTGTAATTATTTATGGGATTAATAATTAATAAGAATGATTGAGGGGCGGTTTAATATTATTCAATATTTATGTTAGTACTACCATAATACTGAAAGGTATTAGCTCCATGGATAAGATGAAATTACGAAATAATGCAATTATTATGGGATTTGTAGTTTAACAGGGGTTAAAAATTTTTCGATTTTTGGGGTGTTTTTTTCGATTTTTGGGGTGTTTTTTTCGATTTTTGGGGGTTTTTTTCGATTTTTTTTACCTTTTATAATAATATTATATATATATATAATTATCTATATATTATAAAAACATATAGATCTAGAAAAGAGCAGTATTTATTATCCAATACTACTATTTAAAGATATTTGCCCTATTTAACATGTTATTGATTTCTGAATCCTAAAGTATAGAGAGGTATTTACATAATAATAAATTTATTATATATATAAACCACTTATATTAATATATATTCTACTTTAATAATTAATTAGGATATATAGGAACTAATGTGACATATTTGTATATATAGACACCTATATATATATATATATAATTATATTATATAAATAATTTATATTAATATGTTATTACAAATATAATAATAATATTAATAGATTATCAAAATTATTTAAATATAATTATTATGAATATATTTAAATAGCAATATTAAGGGAAAATAAACTTGAATTAATAGTGAAATATTGATTTTGTATATACATACACTAGTATTAAAGTATATGTACACACTTATTATGAAATATATAAATTAACAATGGGGGTTAAAAGTTTAAGGTAAAATGTTATATACACTACTAGTATAAAAGATAATTATTTATGGGATTAATAATTAATAAGAATGATTGAGGGGCGGTTTAATATTATTCAATATTTATGTTAGTACTACCATAATACTGAAAGGTATTAGCTCCATGGATAAGATGAAAAACGGAAGACTGACAATGGGGGTTGAAGGTTTAAAGGTAAAATGTTATACACTATTAGTATAAAAGATAATTATTAATGGGGGTTAATAATTAATTAATGTGATGGGCAGGAAACTGTAATATTATTCGATATTTATGCTAGTATAATCCTACTAACAGTAGTAAGTAGCTCCATGGATAAGATGAAAAACGGAAGACTGACAATGGGGGTTGAAGGTTTAAAGGTAAAATGTTATACACTATTAGTATAAAAGATAATTATTAATGGGGGTTAATAATTAATTAATGTGATGGGCAGGAAACTGTAATATTATTCGATATTTATGCTAGTATAATCCTACTAACAGTAGTAAGTAGCTCCATGGATAAGATGAAAAACGATGAGGGGTTTGATTTTTTGTCTTAAAATTTAGTATAAATTTAATATTAGATGTATATGGTAAATTAAATTAATTTGTTCTTAAAGATAAATTTATAGATTTGCAATAAAAAGTATTATTAATTGGTGAAGATTTGATTTAGTTATTTTTATTAAATATTGATTAAATATGTGCCAGCAGTCGCGGTTAGACATAGAATATAATTAAATTTTATTGGTAAAAAGTTATTTGTAATAATAATTAATCTTTATAATTATTTTTAGGTGGAATTATAAATTTTTATAAAAATTAAATTAAATGTTATATGAGGAGAAGCTGTGAAATTCATTATATAAACTAGGATTAGATACCCTATTATTTTGAATTTAAAATTGAAATACTTAGGTAGTAATAGTTATGGTCTAAAAACTTAAAGAATTTGGCGGTATTTTAGTCTACTTAGAGGAATTTGTCCCGTTATCGATAGTCCACGTTGAACCTAACTTTAGTTTTAAATATGTATACCGCCGTCTGGAAAATCTTTTTAGAGTTAATTTTCTTTATTTTTTATTAAATTAAATTTCAGGTCAAGGTGCAGTTTATATTAAAGTGGAGATGAATTACAATATTTAAATATATATATGAATTATAAATTGAAATATTTATATGAAGGTGGATTTAATAGTAATATTAAAAAGATTATTAATATGATTATTTTAGCTCTAAAATATGTACATATCGCCCGTCACTCTCGTTTTAAGATGAGATAAGTCGTAACAAAGTAGGTGTACCGGAAGGTGTAGCTAGAAATAATTCAAGTTATTCTTAAGTTGAAATTTCGTTTACATTGAAATTTATATTGTGCAATTCAATATAACTTGATTTAATAAAATTTTATTATAAAATTATTTATTAAAATTAATTATATAAAAAGTATTTTTTTTGTTTGTGTAATTTTTAGTGATTAAATTATTTTGGTTATAGAAAAGTTGTACTGTGAGGGTAAAATAATAATATAAAATAAGTTAAATTTATTTTTTGTACCTTGTGTATCAGGGTTAATTAAGGATAAATTAATAAATTTAATTATCTTGATTTCATTAGAGTTAATAAATTAATTAAATTATTGTTTTATAAATATTTAAAATAATTTATTAGAAGTGAAATGCTATTCGTTTATGAGGATATCTAGTTTTCTGGGAAATAAATTGAATTTACATGTTTATATCTTATTTAATATATTTTATTTAATATGATTGTTAAAGGAGATAACTTCTTTAATATAAATTTATAAGATTAATTTATTTTAAAATTTTATGAATTTAAAAATGGTTATTAATATAAATTTATTATAATTTAAATTTATTAATTTATTTATTTAGAATATCTTTAATATTTTACTAGGAATTTTTAATTAATTTATAATTAATTTTTATAATGATTAAATTAGTATAAATATTTATAAATTGAATTTTAGGAACTAGGCAATATATTTTATTCGCCTGTTTATCAAAAACATCTTTTCTTGATTTTTTATACGAAATATAACCTGCCCAATGATGATTAAATTAAATGGCCGCGGTATATTGACCGTGCAAAGGTAGCATAATAATTAGTCTTTTAATTAAAGGCTAGAATGAATGGTTGAGCGAAATAAAATCTATCTTGGATTTATAGATTTGAATTTAATTATTAAGTTAAAAAGCTTAAATTTATTTATGGGACGATAAGACCCTATAGAATTTAATAATTTTGGTTTATAAGTTGGTTTGAAAATTATTTAATTTATAAAATTATTTTATTGGGGTGATAATAAGATATAAATAACTCTTGTTTTATTATAAATATATATATATAAATTATTGATCCACTATTATTGATTATAAGATAAAATTACCTTAGGGATAACAGCATAATCTTTTTTGAGAGTTCAAATTGACAAAAGGGGTTGTGACCTCGATGTTGGATTAGGAATAGATTTTTGTGAAGATGCTTATAAATCTAGGTCTGTTCGACCTTTAATTTCTTACATGATCTGAGTTCAAACCGGTGTGAGCCAGGTTGGTTTCTATCTATAAAATAATAAATAATATTTTAGTACGAAAGGACCAAATATTTAAAATAATTTTTATTATTTGATTTTAATTAAATATACTATTTTGACAGATTTAAGTGTGGTAGATTTAGAATCTAATTATGTAAGTATTTTTTACAAATAGTATTGGAAATCTTAAATTTGATTTTAGTTGGGTTAATTTTATTAATTTGTGTTATAGTAGGTGTAGCCTTTTTAACACTTCTTGAACGAAAAGTATTAGGGTATATTCATATTCGTAAAGGTCCAAATAAAGTTGGATTAATTGGAATTTTACAACCTTTTAGAGATGCAATTAAATTATTTACTAAGGAACATACTTTTCCATTAACTTCTAATTATTTATCTTATTATTTTTCTCCAATTTTTAATTTATTTCTTTCTTTATTAGTTTGAATAGTTATTCCTTATAGTAGTGGTTTTATTTCATTTGAATTGGGTTTACTATTTTTTTTGTGTTGTACTAGCTTAAGAGTCTATAGAATTATAATTGCGGGATGGTCTTCAAACTCTAATTATTCTTTATTGGGAAGATTACGTGCTGTTGCTCAAACTATTTCTTATGAAGTAAGATTAATTTTAATTTTGCTATCTTTTGTATTTTTGGTGAATAGATACAATTTAATATATATAAATTACTTTCAGTATTACTTATGAATAATTTTTATTATACTACCTTTATCGTTAATTTGGATAATTTCTTGTTTAGCAGAAACTAATCGTACTCCCTTTGATTTTGCTGAAGGAGAATCTGAGTTGGTTTCTGGATTTAATATTGAATATAGAAGAGGAAGTTTTGCTTTAATTTTTTTAGCAGAATATGCTAGAATTTTATTTATAAGAATGCTATGTTGTTTAATTTTTTTAGGGGGGAATATAAATTTATTCTTTTATATAAAATTATGTTTAATTTCTTATATTTTTATTTGGGTACGAGGTACTATACCTCGGTTTCGTTATGATAAATTAATATATCTTGCTTGAAGGATATTTCTACCACTATCTCTAAATTATTTATTATTTTTTTTGGGATTGAAAGTTTTATTACTTTCGGTCCTTTTTAGTTAGTGTATAAAAATAAGTAAGATAAAAATAGTAAAGTAAAGTAAGCTATATTTGGGATGTAAATTTAATTTTTACTAAAATTTTTTTAAAATAAATATTCTTGGGTTAAGTTTAATAAAATTAAAGTAATTCTTATTTTTCAAAACATAATACTTTTTTTGGGTTTTAATAATGATTAGAAGAATTTTAATTAATTATAAATATAAATATTTAAAGTTATTTAATATGTAGGAATAATTAAGTTAAAAGAGGAATTTAACCTCTATATTTATGTTTTCAAAACATAATACTTTCTTTGGGTTTAACTTATTTAATGAAATCTTCTCATATTTTTATTGTAAATGGATAAATTAGAAAGAATAGAAAATAAATAATTGTTAATAATTGTCCAATTATAATAAAAGGTTCTTCAACTGGTCGTGCTCCAATTCATGTTAATAGAATAACAATATTAACTATTATTCAAAATAATAATTGATTAATTGGATAAAAAGTTATTCTTTGGAAAAGTGGTTTATATAGTGGTAATAATAATAAAATTATAATTGATATAAGTAGGGCAATCACCCCCCCCAATTTATTAGGAATTGATCGTAAGATTGCATAGGCAAATAAAAAATATCATTCTGGTTGAATATGGATCGGAGTAACTAAAGGATTAGCTGGGATGAAATTATCTGGGTCTCTAAATATATAAGGTTTATACAATGTTAATGTAGATAATATTACTAGTATAATAATAAATCCTATTATGTCTTTAGTTGAGAAGTAGGGGTGGAACGAAATTTTGTCAATATTTCTATTCATTCCAATTGGATTGGAAGACCCGCTTTGATGAAGGAATAAAAGATGAATTATAATTATAGCTGTAATAATAAAAGGTAATATAAAATGAAATACGAAGAAGCGATTTAAGGTTGCGTTATCTACGGCAAATCCTCCTCAAATCCATTGAACTAACTCATTTCCAATGAGTGGGATTGCTGAAAGTAAATTAGTAATCACGGTTGCTCCCCAAAAGGATATCTGTCCTCAAGGTAAAACATATCCTATAAATGCCGTAGCTATAGTAATGAATAAGATAAATACTCCTATATATCATGTATATATTAATTTATATGAGCTATAATATATGCCTCGGCCAATATGTATATAAATACAAATAAAGAAGAATGAGGCTCCATTAGCATGTAATGTACGAATTAATCAGCCGTAATTTACATTACGGCAAATGTGATTAATTCTATAAAATGCTAATTCAATATTAGGACAATAATGTATTGCTAAAAAAACACCTGTTACAATTTGAATTATTAGGCAGACCCCTAATAGAGAACCAAAATTCCATCAACTATTAATATTGGAGGGGGAAGGTAAATCAATTAGAGCATTATTGATGATATTTAAAGTAGGATTTTTAATTCGAATTGGTTTATTCATTAATTTAATTTATTTGTCGTAGTGGTCCTTTTGAAATGGAAGTAATTTTTACTACTGCAATTAGTGTAATAAATAAATATATTGCTAATATAATAGTAATAACCCCCGAGGGGTAATTATAAATTTTAATTAAAAGGAGTGGAAGTTCGTTATTTGTACTTAAGAAATTTAAAGATTCAAGGTTATTAGTATTTAGTAAGAATGAATTTATAAATATAAATGGTAAAAATAGAGTGAAATTAATGGTAATTATTTTTGTTGATATTGAAATAATTTCATTTGAAATCAATCTTGTTACGTAAATAAATAAAATTAATATTCCACCTAGAAATACTAGAAATAATATGTATGAAAATCAGAATGATTGTGAAATTATCCCTGTAATTGATGAAATTATTATTGTTTGGATCAATAAAATTATTCCTAAGGATAAAGGGTATTTTATTTGTGTAAATAGGATGCTAAACATTATACTAATATTAATCAATATAATTTTAATTTCAGGAAGTAGTTTATTTAAAATATTAATTTTGGGGATTAATGAAAAAAATCTATTTTTTTCCTGAAGTTTTAAAAGGGTATCCTTAAGTTTGATTTACAAGATCAAAATTTTTACTTAAATTATTAAAACTTAGAATTAATGATAACATATTATATATTTATAAGATTTTTTTGTGGGGTTTGGGTTTTTTCATCAAATCGAAAATATTTATTGATAATACTACTAAGATTGGAATTTATTATACTTATTTTATATTCATTTTTATTTTATTATTTAATAATGTTTAATTTTGAGTTATTTTTTAGAATAATTTACTTGACTTTTTCTGTTTGTGAGGGGGTATTAGGGTTATCTATTTTAGTTTCAATAATTCGTAGATATGGTAAGGATTTTTTTTTTATTTATAATTTGTTGCAATGTTAAGATTTTTATTATATATTTTTTTTATAATCCCGTTGTGTTTAATAAGGATATGATGACTTTTACAGTCATTATTGTTAATTATTTTTTTTAAATTAATATTAGAATTTCCTTATTTTTTTTGTTGAAACAGATTTAGTTATTTATTTGGCTTGGATTATTTATCTTATGGCTTAATTTTATTAAGAGTATGAATTTGTATTTTAATAATAATAGCTAGAGAATCAATTTATTATTATGGTTATTATAATAATTTTTTTATAATAATAATTATTATTTTATTAATTTTTTTATTATGTAGATTTATGAGTTTAAATTTGTTTATATTTTATTTATTTTTTGAGAGAAGATTAATTCCTACATTATTTTTAATTTTGGGTTGAGGCTATCAGCCTGAACGATTGCAGGCTGGTATTTATTTATTATTTTATACTTTATTGGCATCTTTACCCATACTTTTAGGCATTATAAATTTATATAATATTAATAGTTTAAGATTTTCTTTAATGAAAGTTGATTTTGAAATAAATTTATTTTTGTATTTAAGATTAATTTTGGCATTTTTAGTAAAGATACCGATATTTTTAATTCATTTATGATTACCTAGGGCTCATGTTGAGGCTCCAATTAGAGGGTCAATAATTTTGGCTGGGGTCTTACTTAAATTGGGAGGATATGGTTTATTACGAATTTATTTAATTTTATTAAATATTGGCTTGAAGTATAATTATTGTTGAATTTCTATTAGATTAGTTGGTGGATTTTTTGTTAGTATAATTTGTATGCGTCAAACTGATTTGAAGTCATTAATTGCTTATTCCTCAGTTGCTCACATAGGAATTATTATTGGTGGATTAATAACATTATTATACTATGGGTTTTGTGGTTCTTTTGTATTGATAATTGCCCATGGGTTATGTTCATCTGGTTTATTTTGTTTAGCTAATATTTCTTATGAGCGGTCAGGAAGACGGAGTTTATTAATTAATAAAGGGTTATTAAATTTTATACCTAGAATATCATTATGGTGATTTTTATTAAGTTCTTGTAATATAGCAGCCCCTCCTTCTATTAATCTATTAGGTGAAATTGATTTAATATGTAGTTTAGTAGGGTGGTCATTTTTAACAATGTTAACATTAATTTTATTATCCTTTTTCAGAGCTGTTTATAATTTATTTATATTTTCTTATAGACAACATGGTCAATTTTATTCTGGAATTTATTCTTACTCTTTAGGTTATGTGCGTGAATATTTATTATTATTTCTTCATTGATTTCCTTTAAATTTATTAATAGTTAAGGGGGAAGTTGTAATAATATGAATTTAATAAACTTGAGTAATTTAATTAAAAATATTAGTTTGTGGAACTAATTATATATCTATGTATATCTTGAGTTATAAAATTTATATCTGTATATTATGTAAGATTTATTTTTTTATTTTTTTTAAGATCTTTATTGTTTATAATTGGTTTAATTTTGGTTTTAAATAATTTTATTATTTTTATGGAATGGGAAATTGTTGAAATTAATTCTAGATGCATTATTATAGTTTTTTTATTTGATTGAATATCTTTAATTTTTATGAGTTTTGTTTTTTTTATTTCTTCTTTAGTAATTTTATATAGAGAGGACTATATAAAGATGGATTTGAATCCAATACGTTTTATATTCTTGGTTTTACTTTTTATCATATCTATAATATTTATAATTATTAGTCCTAATATAATTAGAATTTTATTGGGTTGAGATGGATTAGGGTTAGTTTCTTACTGTTTAGTAATTTATTATCAGAATGTAAAATCATATAATGCTGGGATATTAACTGCTCTTTCTAATCGTGTAGGTGATGTAGCCTTATTAATAGTAGTTGCTTGAATAATTAATTTTGGGAGTTGGAATTATATTTTTTATTTAGAATGTATAAAATACAGAATTGAAATAAATATTATTATTGTTTTAGTAATGTTGGCTTCAATAACTAGGAGAGCTCAAATTCCTTTTTCTGCTTGATTACCTGCAGCTATAGCTGCACCTACTCCTGTTTCTGCTTTAGTTCATTCATCAACTCTTGTAACTGCTGGTGTATACTTATTAATTCGTTTTAATATGGGGTTTAATGTATGATTAGTTAATTTTTTATTTCTATTTTCTGGTCTTACAATATTTATATCTGGAATTGGGGCAAATTTTGAGTACGATCTAAAAAAAATTATTGCATTATCTACTTTAAGACAACTTGGTTTAATAATTGGGGTTTTATCTTTAGGTTTAAGTGAATTAGCATTTTTTCATTTAATTACTCATGCATTATTTAAGGCTTTATTATTTATGTGTGCAGGTGTTTATATTCATTCTTTAAAAGATTTTCAAGATATTCGTTTTATGGGGAGATTGTCTTTTCAAATTCCATTAACATGTTCTTGTTTAATAATTTCTAATTTTGCTTTATGTGGTATTCCTTTTTTGGCTGGATTTTACTCCAGGGATTTAATTTTGGAAATAGTATCTGCATGTTATTTAAATATTTTTGGTTTTTTTTTATTATTTTTTTCTACTGGTTTAACAGTTTGTTATTCTTTCCGTCTTATTTATTATGTAGTTTGTGGGAACTATATATTTAATTCATTTTATAATATAGAGGAAAGTAAAAATATATTATTCAGTATATTTATATTATTAATAATAGTAATTACTGGAGGCTCAGTAATAATGTGGTTAATTTTTCCTACTCCTCCAGTAATTTGTTTACCTTTACACTTAAGGTATTCAGTGATTATTGTAAGAGTAATAGGTTTTTTTTTTGGTTTTGAATTAATTAAAACCAATTTGGGTAAAATATTTTATTCTTTAATTATAATTAATATAAGAGGTTTTTTTGGTTCAATATGAAATTTACCATATTTTTCATCATATGGAATATCTTTAAATCCATTAATAATAGGGTATTATTTAGTATCTTCTTTTGAGATAGGATGAAATGAATATTTTGGTGGCCAGGGTATATATAGGTTGTTATTTATAATAAGAGATTTTAATCAATGATTGCAGTTTAATAATTTAAAGGTGTATTTGATAATTATAATGTTATGAATTATTATATTAATATTAATAGTATTTATTTAGAAATTTATTTAAATAGCTTAGAGAATAAAGTGTAACATTGAAGATGTTAAGATGATATAAATATCTTTAAATAAAAATTTATAATTAATAAAATATTTTTACAGTGAAAATGTAATGTTTTTTTTAAACTATATAAATTAATATATATATATATTCTATTAATAGAAACATTAATGGAGTTTAACCATTAAGATAATAAAGTTAGCAGCTTTTATCTTACACAATATTTCCTTAACTGGAATATGGATAATTCAATTTTATTATTAACAATAATATACCTCTAATTTGGTTTCAGTTAAATAAGGGTAAAAGTTTTACCATAGATTAGGTCGAAACTAATTGCATATTGCTTCTTATTTTAAGATAAATTGAATAGATCAATACTTTTTGAATGCAAATCAAATGTTATAATTAACTATAATCCTTTAGTATGCCCACTCAAGAGACCCTTGATTTCATTCATGATAAATTCCTAAAAGAAGGATAACAATAAAAATTGTACTAACAAGGGTTCATGATGTTAAGTTAGAAGATGATAAAATAATTGTTATTGGTAGGAGGAGAGTAATTTCTACATCAAAAATTAAGAAGATAACTGCAATAAGAAAGAATCGTAAGGAAAATGGTAAGCGGGCAGAGTTAATTGGATCAAATCCACATTCAAAAGGAGATCTTTTTTCTCGATCTTCAATTTTTTTTTTTGAAATAATTATTGTAATTTTTATAATTAAAATTGAAATAGTTATTGAAATAGAAATTATTATTATAATAATAAAAATAATTTATCTTGTTATTCAAACTTTTTGATTGGAAGTCAAATATACTCATATTATATTAGATAAACTGGTATAGAATTATCTACCTCATCAATATACTGAAATATATAAGAATAGTCATACAATATCTACAAAATGTCAATATCATGCTGCTGCTTCAAATCCAAAGTGGTGTAAGGATGAAAAATGATAATAGTAATGACGAATTAAACATATTAGAAGAAAAGTAGTACCAATCAGTACATGAAGCCCATGAAATCCTGTAGCTACAAAAAAAATAGTCCCATAAATTGAGTCGGAGATTGTAAATGGAGATTCTATATATTCATAAGCCTGAAGGATAGTAAAATATACTCCTAAAATAATTGTTAAAAATAATCCTTGAAATGATTGATTAAAATTATTTTCAAGGAGTCTGTGATGAGCTCATGTAATTGTAACTCCTGAAGATAAAAGAATAGTAGTATTTAATAATGGAATCTGAAGTGGATTGAATGGTAAAATTCCAATTGGTGGTCATGTGGATCCAATTTCTGGTGTTGGAGATAAACTTCTATGGAAAAATGCTCAGAAGAATGAAACAAAGAAGAATACCTCAGAAATAATAAAGAGGATTATTCCTCATCGTAGTCCTTTAATAACTAGTTTTGTATGTAATCCTTGAAATGTTCTTTCTCGAACAATATCTCGTCATCATTGAATTATTGTAAGAATAATAATTAATATTCCTATTATTATTAATTCTTTATTGTATATATGGAATCAATTAATTGAACCAATTATTATAATTATAATGCTAGTTGCGGCAATAATAGGTCATGGACTTTTATCAACTAAGTGGAAAGGATGATTTTGATTAGTCATTAGTTTACTTCTCTAGAATATAGTATTCTTAATACTGTAAATACATATGATTGGATGATAGCTACTGCTGATTCTAGAATTAATAAAGTAATTTGTATAAAAATTAAAATAAATAATATAGATATAGATGAATTATTTCTAGAATTTCCCAATAAAGTTAATAATAGATGCCCTGCAATTATATTTGCGGAAAGTCGAATTGCTAATGTTCCTGGTCGAATAATATTTCTAATAGTTTCAATACATACTATAAAAGGTATAAGTAATGAAGGGGTTCCTTGGGGAACTAAATGAGCAAATATATGAAATGAATTATTAATTCATCCGAAGATTATAAATCTAAGTCATAAAGGAAGTGCTATAGTTAATGTTATAATTAAGTGGCTAGTTCTAGTAAAAATGTAAGGGAATAATCCTATAAAGTTATTAAATATAATTATTGAAAAAGTTGAAATAAAGATAAAAGTACTTCCTTTGTTTGAAATATTTGCATAATTAATTAATAATTTAAATTCATTATGTAGATGAAGTGTAATAAGAAACCACTGAATGAAATGACGGGAGGGAATTAATCAGAATGTTCATGGTAATAGTAATATTCCAATGAATGTTCTAATTCAATTTAATGAGAGGTTATAAAGACTTGTTGTTGGATCAAATACCGAGAATAAATTTGTTATCATTTTCAGTTTAATTTTTTAATTGAAATATATTTTGGGTATCTTTTAGGTTTATTAATATATAAATAGTAATTCATAATTGAGAAAGTTAAAATAATAATGATGAATATAAAATATAGAGTTATTCAACTTAGTGGTATTATTTGTGGGATTGAGGAATATCATTTCTCCAAAAATGATTATTTTAGTTTGACACGCTAATGTTATTAGTTAACTAATTCTTCTTCATCAAAAGTAATTGCTATTTTTACTATAAATTGGTTTAAGAGACCATTACTTTGCCTTTCAGTCATTTGATGAACTAATTTATTTTAGTAATTCATTTTATGAAGTTATTTATGGAAATACTTTCAATTACAATTGGTATAAATCTGTGATTTATACCACAAATTTCTGAACATTGACCAAAGAAAATTCCTGGACGATTAATAATAAATCTAATCTGATTTAATCGTCCAGGAATAGCATCCGCTTTAATCCCTAAACTGGGGATAGTTCATGAGTGTAATACATCGGATGCTGTAATAATAACTCGGATAAATGTATTTATTGGTAAAGTAACTCGGTTATCAACATCAAGGAGTCGAAATCTATTTAATTCATTTTGTGTGATCATGTAAGAGTCAAATTCTGTTTTTAGGAAATCTGAATACTCATATCTTCAATACCATTGATGTCCAATAGTTTTTAGTGTTATTATTGGATTATTAATTTCATCTATTAAGTAAAGAAGTCGAAGTGATGGAATTGCAATAAAGATTAAAATGACTGCGGGAGCGATAGTTCAAACTATTTCAATAAATTGACCTTCAATTAAGAATCGGTTAATATAAATGTTGCTTACTAACATATAAATTATATATGAAATTACTATTAAGATTAATGTAATAATTATTAAAGCATAATCATGAAAATAAATTAATTGTTCTATAATAGGGGAAGCACTATCCTGTAAATTTATATTTGCTCATGTTGTCATGTATTTCTAATAAAAGATTTTTGAAGTAATTTCTTTATATGTAAATCTTAAATCTACTGCACTGGTTCTGCCATATTAGATAATAGGTGTTAGAAATTGTTGGTAATTCAGAATATCTGTGTTCTGTAGGAGGATATTTTTGTAATCATTCAATGGAGTTATTAACGTGTGATGAAAATATGATTTGGCGATTAGATAACATACTTTCTCATACAATTATAATAAATATAATAATTCTTAAAAATGAGATTATTGATCCAATTGAGGATAAGATATTTCATGTTAGATATGAATCAGGATAATCTGAATATCGACGAGGTATTCCAGCTAAACCTAGGAAGTGTTGTGGAAAAAATGTTAGGTTAACTCCTACAAATATAACTATAAATTGAATTTTTAATCATTTAGGGTTTATTGAGAGTCCTGTAAATAATGGATATCATTGGATAAATCCAACTATGATAGCAAATACTGCCCCCATTGATAAGACATAATGGAAGTGTGCAACAACATAATAAGTATCATGTAAAATAATATCAATAGATGAGTTTGCTAATACTACACCAGTTAATCCTCCAATTGTGAATAGGAAAACAAATCCTAATGATCATAAACATGATGTGCTTAACGTTAATTGTGAACCATAAACTGTTGTTAATCATCTAAAGATTTTGATTCCAGTGGGAACGGCAATAATTATAGTGGCTGAAGTGAAATACGCTCGCGTATCAACATCTATTCCTACAGTGAATATATGATGTGCTCATACAATAAACCCTAGTAATCCAATTGCTAATATAGCAAAGATTATTCCTAAATTTCCAAACGTTTCTTTTTTACCACTTTCATGACAAATAATGTGTGAAATTATACCAAATCCTGGAAGAATTAAAATGTAAACTTCTGGATGTCCAAAAAATCAAAATAAATGTTGGTATAAAATTGGGTCTCCCCCTCCTGCAGGATCAAAAAATGATGTATTAATATTTCGATCAGTTAATAATATTGTAATTGCACCTGCAAGAACTGGTAGAGAAAGGAGTAGTAATAAAGCGGTAATACCAACTGATCAAACAAATAGAGGGATCTGTTCTAATTTTATATTAATTGGTTTCATGTTAATAATAGTTGAAATAAAATTAATTGCCCCTAGGATTGATGAAATTCCCGCTAAGTGTAGCGAGAAAATAGTTAAATCAACAGATCTACCAGCATGTGCAATGTTACTTGCAAGTGGGGGATAAACTGTTCAACCAGTACCAGCCCCACTTTCAACTAAACCACTAGTTAATAGTAATGTTATTGATGGTGGTAGTAATCAAAATCTTATATTGTTTATTCGTGGGAATGCTATATCAGGGGAACCTAATATTAATGGAACTAATCAGTTTCCAAATCCTCCAATAAGGATTGGTATAACTATAAAAAAAATTATGATAAATGCATGGGCTGTGACAATTACATTATAAATTTGGTCATCACCAATTAGTGGCCCTGGTTGATTTAATTCGGTGCGAATTAATATTCTTAAGGAGGTACCTACTATTCCTGATCATGCACCTAAGATAAAATATAAGGTACCAATATCTTTATGATTAGTTGAGAATAATCATCGTTTCAAAAAGTAGAATGGCTGAGGTTAAAAGGTAAAAGATTGTAAATCTTTTTAGGGGTTTGGAGTACTCTTCTACTAGGCCTTAAAAATAAAGGTGTAGAATGCAATTCTACATAAGTAGTTAAAAATTACTAAGGCCTAAAGTACTAATTTTCTTTATTTATAGCTTTGAAGGATATTAGTTTAATTAACTTAAAGCCTTTTAAAAAAGGTTAAATATTATTGTTAGATTAATTAAGCCTAAAATTGATAAGGTTGTTAAGACTAAAGAGGTCTTAGAAATTTTATTATTTATCTGGAAGTTTCATTTAACTTCGGAATTTATTATGATAAATGATGAATATGAGATTCGTAGATAATAATAAAGGGTAATTAGTGATATAATCACTATAATTCTGGATAGAATTGAAATTTTATTAATCAATATTATTTGAATAACAATTCATTTAGGAAAAAATCCTAGAAAGGGAGGGAGTCCTCCTAGTGATAACAAGGAGGAGAATATTATTAACTTAATAATTTTATTCTTTGTTAATTGAAAAACTTGATTAATTAACGAGATTTGTGGGGTATAGATAATTGAGATTACTGTAGACGTTAATAATGAATATATTAAAAAATAAGAAATTCATATATTTTCACTTATTTTTATTGCTATAAGTAATCATCCTAAATGGTTAATTGATGAGTAAGTAATAATTTTTCGTAGAGAGGTTTGATTGAGGCCTCCAATTGCTCCTACTATTACTGTAAAGGTAATAATTATGTAGAGGGCATAATTATTAAAATTGATAGTGTATGATATTAATATCAGGGGTGCTATTTTTTGAATAGTTAGTAGAATTAAGCAGTTTATTCATCTTAAGCCTTCTATTACTCTTGGAAATCATCAGTGTATGGGGGCTACACCTCTTTTCAGCAATAATGGGGTTGCTAAAAAGGTTTTTGTTAATGAAAAATATATTGTAAATATATTTTCATTAACAGATCTCAAGATAATAAGGAATAATAGAATGGAGGAGGCTAAAGCTTGAATAAGAAAATATTTTAGGGAGGCTTCTGTCGTTAATATATTATTATCATTTGATATTAGGGGGATAAATGATAATATATTAATCTCTAAACCTATTCATGCTCCTAGCCAGGAGTTAGAAGATATAATAATTAATAATCCTCTAATGAGGATAAAAAAAAATATAATTTTGATTGAATTATTTAACATTAGAAAAGAGAGGTATTCTCTATTTATGGGGTATGAACCCATCAGCTTTATTAGCTTACTTTTCTATATTTTAGTGTATCATGCACAAGAATTTTTGAAGTTCTTAGGATTAGTTTAATTCTAATAAATATAAATTTATGTCAAGTAAGATAACAAAAGTTATATAATTTACCCTATCAAGGTAATCCTTTAAAATCAGGCACTTACT